CCATCCTAAAACATTTCAATTTCATATTAACAGTATTACCATAATCACAACAACCCCTCAGTTTGATTAAAAAAAAAGGGGGGGGAAATAATTTTTTTTCACAATATCCATAGATCTAGAAATTCATTTCGGACAATTGAACCTTCTCAAACTGTTTCTTTTTCAAAACCAAAAAGATTTGTGCCAAAATAACCGATGCGAAGAAGAACAAAAGACCTTGGACACGTAATGGGTCTTGAAGTACTATTTCCGCATCCCCCTGACCAAATCCACCCACATTAGGATTACTCGTTAATGGCTGATCCAATTTGATAGATTCGCCTTCTGAAACAAGAAGTTCTGGTCCTGGAGGTAAAATATCAACTACTTGATGTCCATCCGATGCATCCGCTATGATTATTTCGTACCCCCCTTTTTCTTTTCGTATAATTTTGCTTACTCTACCCGCTGCTGTAGCATTATAAACTGTATTATTACTCTTGCTCCCATCAGGATAAATCTGACCCCTTCCTCGGTTTCCACCTACATATATGGGATATTTTAGAAAGTGAACATCCTTTTTAGTAGCGGGGTCGGGGGAAAGAATAGGAAAGGCAATTTCACTATATTTTTGACCAGGAACAGGACCTATCACAAGAATATTTTTTTTAGTAGGTCGGTAGCTCTGAAAAGAAAGATTACCCATCTTTTCTTTTATCTCAGGCGAAATACGATCAGGGGGGGCTAATTCAAATCCCTCCGGTAAAATAAGAACAGCCCCCACATTCAAGGCCCCTTTTTTGCCATTAGCAAGAACTTGTTTAAGTTGCTTATCATAAGAAATTCGAACAACTGCCTCAAATATAGTATCAGGAAGTACCGCTTGCGGAACCTCAATATCCACGGGTTTATTTGCTAAATGACAATTGGCGCATACAATACGTCCAGTTGCTTCTCGTGGATTTTCATAACCCTGCTGTGCAAAAATGGGATATGCGTTTGAAATGGATGCCCCAGTCATTATATATATAATAATGAGCAATACGGAAACGGATCGAGTAATCTCTTCCTTTATCCAAGAAAGATTATTTCTAGTTTGCATGGTCCAATGGTTGATTCCAAAAATTTATACAATAAAATGAGGTAGGTCACTAATATGGTTCCCTATCCAAGATTCTGCTATTTACTGAAATGAAATAATTCTACTGGAATATAAGAAGAATCCAAATCCCCTGGATGGGGATAAAAAAAGAAGTATGATTTTGAACGTTTTGCTTATGTACACAATAACAAAGAGTAGAATTGAATCAGTGGATTCTTTTTCAGTCGTTCATTGAATGATAAATCACTACAAGTGAGGGAGATAGACGATTTAAATAGCGGAAGATCCAATATTTAAAAATTGTATCTAATATAACTGGAAAAGTGGAAACAAGGCCAGATATAATTTGCTCATTCTGAGCAAATCCAAAATCTTTGTAAATATAACCAATCAATAGTTCCCAGCCGTGGGGCGAATGAAATCCTAGACATAAATCTGTTAATAAAAGAATAGAAAATGCTTTTATTGTGTCGCTTAAATTATATAGGAATTCTTGAAACCAAGAATTAAGAAAAACAAGTTCTTGATTACCGAGAATAGAATAACCACTTAGAACAAGGAAATATATTATATTTGTCGAGAACTGGAGAATCTTATGGATACGGCCTTCGTTGTGCATCTTGATCAATTGGATCGCTTCTTTGTGGATTCCCAGGTTTTGTAAATGTGTTTCCGGGTATTCCTTTATCATTTCTTCCAAGAGGAAGAGCTCGTCTAATTCTATGAATTTTTCAAGAAAAGTTTTTTCCTGAAGATCGTTCAAAAAAGTTTTGAATTCCCTAGTATTCCACCAATTAGTAACCCAAGATTCTAGACTTTTTTGAAATGAGAAAGAGACCCACCAGGGCAAAAAGACTATAGATGCAAGATATAAAAGGAGAGTGAACGCTTTCTTTTTTTCCATTTTTCGTCTGTGAATTTTTAATCAACCCACGTCGTCAATTCTATACAATCTAATAGTTCTAGCAAACGTAAGTTTTATTCCTTTTCTTACTAAAGTAGCGAGACTATGAATCTATCCCCGCTTCCCTGTTTTTTTGTTTTTGATTCAGTGGCTAGCCCTTTCTTTTGAATTTAGAAAGAATCAAAAAATTGACTTTTGAATCAAAGTACATTTGAAAGTCGAATGAGGAAACAATGTTTCTAGGACAGTTCAATTGCTCCAATTCGAAGCAATTACATCTTTTCAATGAATACACCCCAAGAGGCTGCTTTAACCAATGAATATTATTTGTATTTCGAGATGAAAGAGATCCCTTATCTCACAAACTCTCAAAATAGAAAATAAAAAAAAAAATTCTTTAATTCATTTCAAAATACTTCAATTGGTACACGCAAGAAATAAGCTAATTCGCCCGCTTTTTGCTCAATTTCTCGTGGAGTCAAATTCTCATCAGTACGAGTCAACGGAATGGCCCCCTGACCTCGGATTTCCATATAAAGGACACGACGAGCATAAATACCCTCTTTAACTTCTATTCTGAGGGACTGAATATCTTTCATAAAGAATCGGAGGAAGATACGACGATTTTTTCCAGGAAATCCCCAACGAAAAATACATACTATTCCTTCCTTTTTATCGAATAGATCGTAACCACTACCCACATTCCACGAAATCGTGCACCACAAGTAGGAGCTAATAAAGAGCCCCGCAATCCCGTAGAAAGACATCACGATCCCTTGTGGAAAAAAAAGGATTTGTTCAGAAGGAAATAAAGATATTAAATTCCGGCCAAGATAACTAGAAGTTCCAACCAATAAGAACCCTAATGAACCCAAAAAAAGGATAAAGGCCCAGCAGAAATTACTTGTTTTTCGAGACCCTGCTATAAGTTCTACCCATATACGTTCTGATCGACAATTCATGTTGTATTTTATTGGAAGTGGGAGAATAACCAAAATGGCTTTGACTTTACTTTTTTTTTTCAATTTCCAAAGTAACGCTCATCAACTAGTACTTTCGGACGTGAACTCTTAAGAGTAACTCATCGAATCCCTTTTGCCTTTTCTTTCAGTCACCCGCCCTGATACCACTACTGCTACATTTTCATAATTTATTTAGACATATATCATCATGTTTACGCACGCATTAAGAACTCTTTCGGTTATGTGTCCTTAAAGTATATATCCGTGCTATGATCCAAGTCTAAGTTTTGAAAAATAAACAAAATAAGAGGATCCATCATATCTAAAAAATCTTGTTTCTTTGAACATGAAGAGATAAAGAAGCCATTGCAATTGCCGGAACAACTAGGCCTACCAAAGGCACAAAAATAGAGGGTATGTTGGTGAAAGTTGTCATAGAATGAATACCTCTTTTTCATATTTGTACCTGTTATAAAGATATCTTATAATCATTATAATTCGGATTTCAGTTTATTTGCCTTCTTGCTTTATTTGATTTTGCGGAAAAAAGACTGCTCTTTTATGTTATAGAGGTTTACTGTTTAGTAATCAGTGATAGCGATGAAAAAGAGAAAAAGTCTACTTGTTGATTTCATTTTCATTCAAAGGAAAGAAAGCGTGGAACTGCAATAACTCACTAAGAACGCCTTTTAAAAGATTACGGGGTACGATTGGATCGAATAAGCCCTTATGGAATAAATATTCAGCCGCTTGTGAACCTTCAGGTACTGTCTTATTCAATGTTTGTTCTATTACTCTTTTACCCGCAAATGCAATGTAAGCGTTGGGTTCAGAAATAATTATATCTCCTAACATACCAAAACTTGCTGTCACTCCACCAGTAGTAGGAGATGTAAGGATTGATACATAAAATAATTTTTTATTTAATTGATAATCAAATAAAGCAGAAGAAATTTTAGCCATTTGCATCAAGCTCAAACTTCCCTCTTGCATGCGTGCTCCTCCAGAAGCACACACTAGAATAAGAGGTAAAAATTGATTGGTAGCATACTCGATCAAACGTGTAATTTTCTCGCCTACTACGGATCCCATACTACCTCCCATAAACATAAAATCCATAACCCCAATTGCTACGGGAATATTATTTAGTTGACCAGTACCAGTTTGAACAGCCTCGGTTAATCCTGTCTTTCTTTGATAAGAATCAATACGATCTTTATAAGGTTCCTCCTCTGAATGAAAGTCAATGGGATCTAGAGAGATCATCTCTTCATCCATAGGATTCCAAGTGCCCGGATCAATCGAAAGTTCAATTCTATCTGAACTACTCATTTTCAAATGAGACCCACATTGTTCACAAATATTCATTTTTGACTTAAAAAATTTCTTATAATTTAATCCATAACAATTTTCGCACTGAACCCACAGATGCCTGTATTTTTGAGTTATACGGAGATCATTAGATCTTTCTCTTATAGTTAAATCAAGATCATTTGTGATAGGTCTTAGACTGGAACTCCTCTTTTCACTACTATTTCCACCTTCACGACAAATGGAACTGTAAATGTAACTATCAATATCGATTTGAGAACAAAGATAATTGTCAACACAATTATTAATGTGAGTATTCCAGCTATCTTTAGTATCATACATCAAAGTATGATATCGGGGATCTTTCCTAGTAGATCCATTATTAGAATAACTCGAACTTCGATAACTATAAAAAGAAATTTCCAGTCCACTCAGAAACGAATGATCATTGTCAATCTCAAAAAATTGATTTTCAATATCAAAATATATGGAATAACAATCCCTATTACTATTCCTAATTAAAAAAGTGTTATCAGCGCTAAAATTCCGAATGCTCTCTACACCCCGATCGCGATTACTGTAATTAGAACTGTCAGCATCACTCCAACTAGGAATGTTTTTATCCCTACCATTTAGACTACAGTCTTTCCGTACACTAACATTTTCAATAGGACCAAGACTATTCCTTAATTTACTTAAACCGCACCGGTATTCTAACTTCCTTCTAGATAACATCGAATTG